TAATATGTTTGACTCAATTGTGAAATAACACGACATGTGTATCTAGGGAGAATTCGCTTTGAAGCGACTATTCCCTAGATACATTTATTTATTTTATTCAATAAAATTATGAATTTATTTCGAATATCTGAATTGTGTTACAGATTTAAAACCTATTTTCATCTTAATTCAAAAAAGACGAAAAAAAATACAAAAGATTTAAAACTTCTTTTTTGGTAAATCAATTGCGAAATGTTTTTCTAGAATGCCTAATATCTGTTTTACATCGTCTGGGCGAAAATGTTCAATTTTCATAAGATCTTCTTGACTGTTATTTAAAAGATCGAATAATGTATATATATTGGACCTTTTGAGGCAATTATAGACCCTGGGAGACAGTTCGGATTGATCAATAAAAATCGATTTCAATGCTATTTTTTTTTTGTTTTTTCTGAGTCTATCCAATTTATCGTCAAAAGTAAAAGTGGATAAAGGAACCATGTGTTGATTGTTCTCTAAAGGTAAGTTTTCTTCTTCCTTATCTAAAAGAGGAATAAATAAATTAATCAAATTCCGGGAGGCTTCATGAAGTGCTTCTTTCGGAGTTAAACTCCCATTTGTCCATATTTCGAGAAAAAGTATCTCTTGTTTTTCATTCCCATTCCCGTAGGAATGAATACTATGATTCACATTTCGAACAGGCATGAATACTGCATCGATAGGATAACTTCCATCTTGAAAGCTATGTGGCATTTTTATAAGATATCCGCGATTTTTCTCGATTTCTAATCCAATACACAAATCCATTGGTTCTGTCAAGCAAGCTATATGTTGTGTATTGTCAACGATTTCTACATAAGGCGGTAAGATGATATCTTGAGCAGTTACATATCCAGGACCCTGGAAACAAATAGATGCGTCACAATTTCCATATAGATTACTTCTCAATACAATTTCTTTCAAATTCATTAAAATTTCGTGGACCGATTCTTGAATACCCGTTATAGTAGAATATTCATGGGGGACGTTCTCAGATTTTACGCGTGTGATACATGTTCCTTCTAGTTCTCCAAGCAAAGCTCTTCGCATCGCAATGCCTATTGTGTCCGCCTGGCCTTTCATAAGTGGAGACAGAATAAAGCGCCCATAGTAAAGACGTTTACTGTCTATTCTTGATTCAACACACTTCCACTGTAGTGTCCGAGTAGATACTGTTACTTTCTCTCGAACCATAGTAATATTCTTTTTTTTTTTTTTTATTGAATTATTTATTTCTCTTGTTTCTCTATTCACTGTTCATTTCTACACACGTCTTTTTTTCGGAGGTCTACAGCCATTATGTGGCATAGGGGTTACATCTCGTACAAAAGTTAATAGTATACCACTTCTACGAATAGCTCGTAATGCTGCGTCTCTTCCGAGACCGGGACCTTTTATCATGACTTCTGCTCGTTGCATACCCTGATCTACTACTGTACGAATAGCATTTGATGCTGCGGATTGGGCGGCAAAGGGTGTCCCTCTCCTCGTACCCTTGAATCCAGAAGTGCCGGCCGAAGACCAGGAAACCACCCGACCCCGTACATCTGTAACCGTCACAATGGTATTATTGAAACTTGCTTGAACATGAATAACTCCCTTTGGGATCCTACGTGCATTCTTACGCGAACCAATACGTACATTCCTACGTGAACCAGTTCTCGGTATAGCTTTTGCCATATTGTATCATCTCATAAATATGAGTCAGGAATATATGGATATATCCATTTTATGTCAAAATCAAAACAGATTCTTTATTTGTATATTGAGTCCTTTAGTGAGTCTGATTATCCTTGTCTTTGTTTATGTCTCGGGTTGGAACAAATTACTATAATGCGCCCCCGCCTACGGATTAGTCGACATTTTTCGCAAATTTTACGAACGGAAGCTCTTATTTTCATATTTGTCATTCCTTATCTTAATTCTGAATCTACTTTATTGGTAGAAAATAAGTTTCTTTAAATTTTTCATCTCGAATCGTATTGAATAAAAACCACCTAATCTTTCGAATCTTTGTTTCGGAGTCGATAAATTATACGCCCTTTGGTTGAATCATAACGACTTACTTCAATTTTGACTTTATCTCCCGGCAATATCCGTATAAAACTGCGTCGGATCTTTCCCGAAACATAACCTAGAATCAGATCTTCATTATCTAATCGAACCCGGAACATCCCATTGGGAAGTGATTCAGTAATTAAACCTTCATGAATCCATTTTTGTTCTTTCATTCCAGGTAAAGCCCCCTTGAAGTATCAACTAAGGGAGGAGAAAGGATATTAGACAACTCACCTCCTTTCTTTTCTTTTTTACAAATAGGAAGAGGTTTCGGATCCCATTTGGATATTAAAAGAATTACCATATATAACACAAAATTTCTCCGCCGATTCCTTCTAGTCGAGCCTCCCGGTCTGTCATTATACCTCGAGAAGTAGAAAGAATTACAATCCCCATACCACCTAAAATTCTAGGAATTCGTTGAGAATTAGAATAGATTCGTAGACCGGGTCGACTGATCCGTTTTAAATTTAAAAAATTTCTATAGGGTCTTTTCTTATTCCTTCTATGTCGCAGGGTTAAAACCAAAAAATCTTTGTTTTTTTCTCGATGTTTTCTAACGTTTTCAATAAAACCTTCCCGGAAAAGTATTTTAACAATATTTTCGGTAATATTAGTAGATACTATGCGAACAACTCTTTTTCTATCCATATCAGCATTTCGTATAGAGGTTATTATCTCAGCAATAGTGTCTCTACCCATGATGAACTAAAATTATTGGTGCTTCAAAATTGGATATAATCAACATGTTTTTCTTTTTTTTTTATTGGTTTATGAATATGAATTTTTCAAGGTATATGCGTGAGACACAAGCTACGAATTAATCTAGTTCTTAATCTATTTCTGTGAAAAACCCAAAGAAATCATGATCCTCTTTTATTTTATAAAACCTCGGGAGCTAATGAAACTATTTTAGTAAAATTTAATTGTCTCAATTCCCGGGGGATTGCACCAAAAATTCGAGTTCCTTTTGGATTTCCTTCTTGATCAATCACAACTGCAGCATTGTCATCATATCGTATTATCATACCGCTGTCGCGTTTAAGTTCTTTACAAGTACGAACAATTACAGCTCTGACTACTTCTGATTTTTGTAAGGGCATGTTCGGTACTGCTTCTTTGATCACAGCAACAATAATGTCACCAATATGAGCATATCTACGATTACTAGCTCCTATGATTCGAATACACATCAATTCTCGAGCCCCGCTGTTATCCGCTACATTTAAATGGGTTTGAGGTTGAATCATATCAATTTTTTAGTCTATTCTTACAATGCAAAGGATAAAGAAAATAAAAGAAATATTTTTTGTCCAAAAAAAGAAACCTGCGGTTTTGTTTCATCCCATCCCCAAGATTCATTTCTGTTGGTTCTACACTTTTATCCCGAAATAATAAATTGAGTTCGTATAGGCATTTTTGATGCTGCTATTAAAATAGCCCTTTTGGCTATATTTTCGGTTACTCCACCCATTTCATATAGTATTCGTCCTGGTTTAACAACAGCTACCCAATATTCAGGGGATCCTTTCCCCGAACCCATACGTGTTTCAGCAGGTCTTACTGTAACTGGTTTGTCTGGAAATATACGAACCCATATTTTTCCACCACGGCGTGCATTTCGTGTCATTGCGCGTCGGCCTGCTTCGATTTGTCTAGATGTGATCCAAGCAGGTTCAAGTGCCTGAAGAGCATATTTACCGAAACAAATATGATTACCTCGATAAGATATTCCCTTCATTCTTCCTCTATGTTGTTTACGGAATCTAGTTCTTTTGGGGTTATAGTTGATGGTTGCTTCGAAATTCCATCTCTACTACAGAACTGGACGTGAGAGTTTCTTCTCATACAGCTCCTCGCGAATAAAAGGATTCAAAATTCAAAGAATTTTAATAGATATTAGAACATTTTTCGAAAAAATTTTCTAAATAATAGTTTTTTCTAACGTTCTAATAAATCTTTATTTTCTTTTGTCCTTTATCCAAGTTTAACAATAAAAAAAAGTTTTCGCGGGCGAATATTTACTCTTGCAATTTCTATTTCAGTCGTAGAGCTTGTTCGTGACTGCTCAGAATAGATTAATTTTTTCTGGTTCATTTCGCCATCCTGACTAGTGAATCGGCAAGATTCATTTGTTTTGTTCAATAAAATCTTTTGCATTCACAGCTTTCGTCGTTCCCACCGCTTCGTATTTAATGGTTAGGTCAGAATTCTACAACGGAGCTCTTAATCCAATTTATTCTTGAGTCAACCTTCTTAGTCTTTATTGGCTCCAAGCTCTTTCTTTTTTCTTATATTCTATAAGAAGGATTCATTAACTATTTTATTATGGATGAATCAATTTAGTATTGATGCTTTATTACACTGTTTTTTGAGATGACTCATAGACCTTACATAACATATTGGAATTCTATATCATTAATATTCTTTTTCTCTCTTTCTATCGTCCTTCCATTTATCCACACCTTTCGTCTTTATTTTGATTTAAACTTAGAATTCAAATTAAAGTTTAGTCAAAAAAAAATTTCAGTTGCTACAAAGATATGATTGATTTAGCATATCTTGACTGCTTCTTTAGATCCAGATAATACGAAATGATGAGTTAGTTTTCATACTACGGGGCTGGTCTTTTTTTAATCCCAACCCTAAAAAAACCAACGAGTCACACACTAAGCATAGCAATTATATCAAAAGGTCAATCGAATTTTTATTCAACCCTATAGAATTAAGAGAATTAAGAATTTTTGATTGGACAGAAAAATAATAAACAAGTTTCCCCCTTTTTGCTGCATCAATGGCTAGAAGGGAAAAACAATTAAAGTTTTCTTATTCCTCTTCTTTGTCTATAAAAATCCAAATTTTGATGCCTAATACCCCATAGATAGTCCGAACTGTATAGGAACAATAATCAATTTTAGCTCGAA